TTAAATGTGGAGGAAAGTGGGATAAATGGCCGATACTACTGGAAGGATTCCTCTTTGGATAATAGGTACTGTAACTGGTATTCCTGTGATCGGTTTAATTGGTATTTTCTTTTATGGTTCATATTCCGGATTGGGCTCATCCCTGTAGTAATCGTATTAATCGGGTTTTCAAAATGAAAGCGTAAAAACTCAATGGGATCCACTCGAATTCATCAAAGAGAGAGTGGATCCCATTGAGTTCTTAATAATTCTAATATTTTTTATTCATATAAAATTCATATAAATGACTAAATGGATAATTTTTTCCGATGTTTCAACTCCATTTCTATTTTTTTTACAAGTTAATTGAATAAATTCAATTTGTTTAACCAAATTCCCCAATTTCCTCTCTTTTTTATTTGTTCACTGAGTATTATATGCAATAAATTTAATATTATATGTCATAAGGGTTTATTATATGTCATAAGGGTTCTAATAAGGGTTCTAAGTTGAAAAAATGGAAACTATAGGATTTTTCAAGAAGGGGTTTTAAAAAAGATTATTTTATGAATCTTTTTTAGAACATTTTCTATTTAGACACAAACAAGAAGGAATAGGACTGGGACTCTAGTAAAAGCCCAAAAATCTCTTCTAGAGTCCCGTTTCCCTATTTGAATTCTATTTTGATTAATATCATCTGTCTATATATTTTATGTTTAGTATCGAATACAATTTTATTGTGTTTTACAATAGAAAAATATTTCGATAATAGAACTCTCTATTATAGAAAATGAAATCTGAAAAAAAAACAGTGACATAATCATAATATTCGAATTTTTGGTGGGGTTGATAAAAACAAAGTTAAATAGTCTTCCTGACAATTATATATACTCGAACTTATTTGTATTACGTTACAAGGAACTATGGTATAAAAAACTAGACAGAAGCAAAGATCTTTTAATAATTTTTTTATTCTATATATACAGAATAGAATTACACAAATTATCAACAAAAACTTAGTTATTTTGACGAATTTAATATGTTGATAAATACGTGGGCCTAGAAATTCATTTCGAACAATTGAACCTTCTCAAATTGTTTCTTCTTAAGAACTAAAAAGATTTGTGCTAAAATAATAGATGCCAAGAATAACAAGAGACCTTGGACACGTAACGGATCTTGAAGTACTATTTCCGCATCCCCCTGACCAAATCCACCCACATTAGGATTACTTGTTAATGGCTGATCAAGTTTGATAGATTCACCTTCTGAAACAAGAAGTTCTGGTCCTGGAGGTATAATATCAATCACTTCACGTCCATCCAATGCATCCACTATACTTATTTCGTACCCCCCTTTTTCTTTTCGTATGATTTTTTTTACAGTACCTGTTGCTGTAGCATTATACACATTATTATTACTCTTGCTTCCGTCGAGATAAATCTGACCTCTTCCTCTGTTCCCACCTACGTATATAGGATATTTTAAAAAATGAACATCTCTCTTAATAGTGGGATCCGGGGAAAGAATAGGAAAGGTGATTTCATTATATTTCTGACCAGGAACAGGGCCTACCACAAGAATATTTTTTTTTGTAGGACGATAGTTTTGAAAAGACAGATTACCTATTTTTTCTTTAATCTCAGGCGAAATACGATCAGGGGGTGCCAATTCAAAACCTTCTGGTAAAATAAGAACAGCCCCCACATTTAAAGCCCCTTTTTTACCATTAGCAAGAACTTGTTTAACTTGCATATCATAAGGAATTCGAACAACTGCTTCAAATACAGTATCAGGAAGTACCGCTTGTGGAACCTTTATATCCACGGGCTTATTAGCTAAATGGCAATTGGCACAGACAATACGACCGGTTGCTTCTCGCGGATTTTCATAACCCTGCTGTGCAAAAATGGGATATGCATTTGAAATGGGTGCTCGAATTATTATATATATCATGATCGATATGGAAATGGATCGAGTAATCTTTTCCTTTATCCAAGAAAAAGCATTTCTAGTTTGCATGGTCTAATCCTTGATCCTGAAAATTTCTACAATAAGATTGAGTAGGTCACTCACATAGTTCCCTATCCAAGATGAAGAATCCCCTTTTTGATTTAAAGGGGAGTTAAAAAGAAGGGAAAAAGATAACTTTTCTTTTTTAGCTAATTTTAGCTAAAAAAACTTGAAATTTAAATTGGATAAGTGGATCGTTTTTTGAGTCAGTCATTCATTGAATGATAAATCACTACAAGTGATGGAGATACGCGATTTAAATAACGGAAAATCCAATATTTTAAAATTGTATCTAAAATAACTGGAAAAGTGGAAACAAGACCCGATATAATTTGATCATTTTGAGCAAATCCAAAATCTTTATAGATAAAACCAATCATTAGTTCCCAACCATGGGTTGAATGGAATCCTATACATAAATCAGTCAATAGAAGAATAGAAAAAGCTTTTATTGTGTCACTTAAATTATAGAAAAATTCTCGAACCCAAGAGTTAATAAGAACAAGTTCTTGATTACCAAGAATAGAATAACCGCTTAGAATAAAGAAACAGATTAGATTGGTAAAGAAGTGAAAAATCGTATTTATATGATCTTCATTATGCGTTTTGATTAACTGGATTGTTTCTTTATAGATTCCAGTACGAAGATTTTGTAGATGTGTTTCCGGACATTCCTTTAACATTTCATCTAACAAAAACAGTTCCTCAAATTCAATAAATTTTTTTAGAATACTTTTTTCTTGACTATCATTCAAGAAAATTTCGGATTGCCTAATATTCCACCAATTAATAAACCAAGATTCCAGACTTTTCTTAAATGTGAAAGAGATACACCAGGGCAAAAAGACTATAGATATAAGATATAGAAGGGGAATAAATGTTTTCTTTTTTGTCATTTTTCCTCTTTAATGAAACTCAATTTCATCTCATTCCTCAACTCTATATGATAATAATCTTTCTATCAAGAATAAGTCTATTACAAGTCATAGAGATTATATATTATATATAAATATATAATCTATTCTCTCATTTTTTTAGTTGCAATTGGAGAGTTAGTCTTTGCCTTGTTTAATTTAGAAAGAATACGTAAATCGAATCAGAAATCAAAAGAATTCACTGTCAATTCAAATGAAGAAAAAAATACTACTTTATTATGAATACACGAAAGAGCACTTCGGGTTATTAATATATATAATATATAATAGTCGAATTTCGAAACCCAATAATGCTCCATCTATAAAAATGGAAATATTTTGAAAAAAAAAGTTTCTTTTTTTTTTTCAAAATATTTCAATTGGTAAATAAATAGGACAATTCTGAAACTTTTTTTACAATTTCTAGTTAATTCCAATTCTTATCAGTAGAAAATCGGTACATCCAAAAACCTAGCTACTTCAGCAGCTTTATCTGCAATTTGTGGTGGAATCAAATCATCTTCAATGCGAGTCAAAGGAATAAGCCCATGTTCTAGTGTTTCCATATAAACGATATAATAAATAAGGGTACGATTAAAAAGACTCTCTTTAATAACTCTTATTTGGATGGATAGAACGTCTTCCGTAGGTATTTCAAGACTAATATGACGATTTTTTCCGGGAAATCCCCAACGAAAAAATCGTACTTTTTTCTCTTTTTTATTGAACATATCATAACCACCACCTACATTCCACAAAATAATGCACCACAAATAAAAACTAATAAGGAGACCCCCGAGTCCATAGAAACCCATCGTGGCCCCTTGTGGAAGAAATGGAAAATCCAAAATTTCCTTGGACAAAAAGAAAAAATCCATACCAGGATAACTGAAAACAGCAACCAATAACAATCCTAATGAGCCTAATAAAATGATAAAGGCCCAAAAGTAATTGCTTGGTTTTCTAGACCCCTTTATAGGATATACTAGTAGGTCTTCGGATCTATAAATTTGTGTTTCAAAATTCACGCTCTTTGTCCTCTATTTAAAAAAAAGAATAACCCCTTACTTAAAAGGCTAATGAATTTGTGAGCACTTACTAATTTTATTATCCTCACAAACTTTCGCGCTAAAGTAAGTTGGTACCATTTAAAGCTAAACTATGGGATGAATTTATCGAATTGGTTCCAGATCAAAAAAATATATGAGATTTGTTCCTACTGACCATATCTAAAAAATCTTATTTTTTTGAACATGAAGAAATAAAGAAGCCATTGCAATTGCCGGAAATACTAGACCCACTAAAGGAATCAAAATGGAAGGAAAGTTTATCATAAAATGTGTACCTCTATTTACAATTTGTACCTTATATATTATTATTATATATCCTTATATATTATTATTATATATTGTTATTTATTTGGATCGTACATAATTACTAGAATTCCTATATATTTATACTAAGTATATAGGAATTCTAGTGATTATAGCTAGATATATAACTATATATGGATATGTAGACTGTATATGTAGAACAAAATAAATTAATTGATTTAACCTTCTATTTTGAAAAGAAACAAACATATGTATGATAATAGACCCTTTGACTTTTCTTATTCTTAGTATTTTTTATTCTTTTATTACTTTGATCATGTATGTTTTCATTTTTCATTTTGAGTCAAAGAAAAGAAATTATGGAATTGAAATAACTCACTCAGAACTCCCTTTAAAAGATTACGCGGTACGATTGAATCAAATAAGCCTTTGTGAAATAAATATTCAGCCGCTTGCGAACCTTCGGGTACTGCCTTATTCAATGTTTGTTCAATTACTCTTTTACCAGCAAATGCAATATAAGCATTTGGTTCGGCTATAATGATATCCCCCAACATGCCAAAACTAGCTGTTACCCCACCTGTAGTAGGAGATGTAAGGATTGATACATAGAATAACTTTTTATTTGTTTGATAATCATATAAAGTAGAAGAGATTTTAGCCATTTGCATTAAGCTCAAACTTCCTTCTTGCATACGTGCTCCTCCAGACGCACATACCAGAATAAGAGGCAAAAGTTGATTGGTAGCATATTCTATCAAACGGGTGATTTTCTCACCTACTGCGGATCCCATACTACCCCCCATAAACTGAAAATCCATAATTCCAATTGCTACAGGAATACCATTTAGTTGACCCGTACCTGTTTGAACAGCCTCAGTTAATCCTGTTTTTCTTTGATAAGAATCAATACGATCTTTATAGGGTTCCTCTTCTGAATGAAATTCAATGGGATCCAGAGAAATCATGTCTTCATCCATAGGATTCCAAGTACCTGGATCAATCGAAAGTTCGATTCTATCGGAACTGCTCATTTTCAAATGATATCCACAGTGTTCACAAATATTCATTTTTGATTTAAAAAATTTTTTATAATTTAACCCATAACAATTTTCACATTCAAGCCATAAATGCTTATATTTTATAGTTTCATCAGAATTATTAGAACTTTCTCCAATAGTCGAATTATGATCATTTGTATCATTCGTGCTAGTTATTATACTAGAACTCGAATTCTCGCTTTCACTAGAATTTCTGCCCTTACCAAAAATGTAACTATAAAAATAACTGTCATTGTATTTGTCACTATCACCTAAAATGAAACTATCAATACAGATTTTATAATAAAGATAACTATCAATGCAACAATTAATGTTATTATTCCAACTATATTTAGTATCATCCATGGAATGATCGTCATCACTCTTAGAAACATTATTCATATAGCTAGAAAAAAAACTTTCCTGTTTACTTAGGAAAGGCTGATCATTGTCAATCTCCAAAGTTTGATTTTCAATATCTAAATATATGGAATAACTCTTCCTCTTATTATCTCTAACTAAAAAAGTTTTATCAGATATGAAATTCTGGATGTTTCTGACACCTACTAAATAATCAAAATAACTGTAACTAGAATTATCAGTATCATTCCAACTATGAATTTTTTTATTCATATGGGTTAAAATTTTTGGGTCTTCTTCACTTACATCGGTACTTTCAATAGGACCGAGACTATCCATTGATTTACTTAATTCACACCTGTATTCTAACTTCCTATTAAACAACATAGAATTGAACCACCATTTTTCCATAGAGTTTTTTCCTCTATTTACATAAAAATAGAATAGATGAATAGTCATTGGATGAAAAATAAAAGAACTAGTCCATTTTTAATATTCTATCTCATGTATTTACTATCTAAAAAGTCTATAAATACGATAACTAAGATTAGTAACTGATAATAATAATAAAGAGTAAGTAGATGTTAAAAATAAATGATAATAAAATAAATAAATAATGAAAAAATACCCCCTCATTGGGGGTAATGTATTTATAAGTCGAAATTACTTCATTTAGTGATTATTCATTTGCTTTTTCCTATATTCTATCTTTTATCTTTATACATTTTTTGCATTTTGTTTTGAAAATAGATGAAATTTGCATTTCTTTTTTTGGCTTATAGAAAATAACATTCTATATAAACAACAAAAAAGAAAAAATTAGGTATAAAGATAACAAGAGAGCGGGGGGGGGTAAAAAAGAGTTTTCTAAATCTATATATAAGTCATCCGCACCCCCCCTTTTTTATTTCATTAATTGAATTTCATTTGTTGATTCGAGCTAAGCTCCATAAAAACACCTGCCTTTTTTGAAATATCCTGAACAGTTCCTGTAGGTTGAGCGCCTTGTTCAAGGAAATATAGAATAATAGGAATATTTAAATAGGTTTGATTCTTTATTGGATCATAAAAACCGACTTTCCGAAGATCTCTTCCCTCTCTTCGGGATCGAACATCGATTGCAACGATTCGATAAACGGCTCATTGGGATAGATATAGATGAATAATGCACCCCCCCCTAGAAACGTATAAGAAGTTTTATCCTCGTACGGCTCGGGAAAATGAAAAATTATACGTATGTATAAAAATGGAATGTCAAATAGATCAATAAAATCATAAAATCAATTAAACTATGACTTAAGTGTTTTTTTTTATATTTTATTTGTTAAAAAAACTCCTCATATTTGTAACCCCATAACTCAAATTGGACAATTCTCAAATAACTAAAAAGAAAAGAAACCCTTTAGCTATTTCATTTATTGAGTGGTCTCTACCCCCTTTTCTTGCCCGTCTTTCTTTATAATCTATTTTTTTGAATTTTTTTCTAATTCTAATAGAATTATAGAATTAATGAGACAATTTGAAAATGGTATTTACTTGTTCCATGATCTTTTCTTTGAATCATTGGGTTTAGACATTACTTCGGGAATCTTAAATCTTTTCAAAAAAATGGCAGCAACATACCATTTTTTTCTTTCTCTGAAAGAATCATACAAATAAATAGAGGTTAATTCCTGCGAATCCACTTTTGATCGAAATATGATCGAAATAGTTTTACTAATTCCAACAATTTTTTTGAACCTTGTTCAAATTGGATCCTTTCGATTTTTCTATCAAAAATATATTTACGAAGTTGTTCTAACTTATTAATTTTCACTAACCTTAGATACTTGCCCCTGAGAAATGAATAAACTCGAGCTCCATCATGTACTATTTACATCATGAACCCCTTTCCTGTCCCCAAAATAAGAAGTTCTAGTGGAATAGAACAAATGATGTCGAGCCAAGAGCATGCTGATTTCTATATACTAGGAAAATGGCGGATGTAAGAATCCACAGCTAATCTAATCATGTCTTTCAAGTCGCACGTTGCTTTTTACCACATCGTTTTAAACGAAGTTTTACCATAACATTCCTTTAGCTTGGATCCAGTATGTAATTGATTCCATTATGGAATCGTGAATAGTCATTGATTCAATCGATATATAATAATTTATCCTTTTTACGTCTGTGTTTTTATTCTATATAACGAAAACCATAAAGTAAAGATGTAAAAAAAATGAAAATTAACTCGATATTGTATTAATAATTTGTAAAGTAGAAAAAATGGGAATTAAAAAAAGAAAAAAATCGACTTGTTTTTAAATCTACATCTTCGAAAGCAAGTCGATTTAGATTAGAGACGAATTATTCAAAAAAAAGGGGGGGGTCATCTTTATTTTTATATAAAATTTGTATTCAAATATGATATACATCAGGAATGCATATACTCTGGGACGGAAGGATTCGAACCTCCGAATAGCGGGACCAAAACCCGTTGCCTTACCACTTGGCCACGCCCCATTTTCGATTTGACACTAATAAACACTATTATTGATATTGGTTGTTCGTCAATTCCACCAGTTCCAAAATTTCTATAGAAAAAAAGGTTGCTAGGGTTTTGATATGCTATGTATATATACATAGCATAAAACTAAATTTATTGATCATTACATAGAATTCAATTAAGATATTGTATAGAAGTATGATTTCTTCTATTTCAGAATAAAAAGATTTTGAACTAGATAAGTTCAAATCAAAGAAGGATTTTGGCAGGTCTTATCTTATTTGATTCATTTTTTTGAGTTTTATTTATATAATTTAGTTGATTTATTTTTGTATTTTTTTTTTATTAATATATATATTTATTAATATATATATAAATAAATCAAATTCTAATTCAAAAAAGCAAAAATAATTTTTATTTTCTTAAAGAACAAAATGTTTGTTATGCTTAATATCTTTAGTTTGGTCTGTATTTGTATTCACTCCGTCCTTTATTCAAGTAGTTTTTTCTCGGCGAAATTGCCCGAAGCTTACGCTTTCTTGAATCCAATTGTAGATATTATGCCAATAATACCTTTACTCTTTTTTCTTTTAGCTTTTGTTTGGCAAGCTGCTGTAAGTTTTCGATGAGATCTTTAATTTGAGTAATGTCTTAAAAAAAGTCAGAATTTATTAGAAAACGAAAATGCGAACATTTTAAAAATTTAAAAGATCAGATAAGTTTTACAGTGTGAATTCTCGATTCCAATATTGTATTGAAATTTTGGGGTATATATGAAAAAAAAATACGGATCATATCCTCATCTACGTTTTTCAATTGAAAAATCCGAATTCGATTATTCGATTTGAGCCCATCACCAATATAATACCTAGATTACAAATATGAAATAATACCTAGATTGCAAATATGAAAGAGGATTTATTTTAATAGTAATTATTGATAATTGTAATATAAAGGCTCAACTCTTATTACAAACCAAGTCCATTTTCGAAACTCATATATACCTAAAAATCCATTCATTTTTTAGAAACTTAGTATTAAAAGAAACAAAATGTTTAATATAAGAGAATCTATTCTCTTTCTTTGTCGTTTTTTTAATTATCTTGGAGATTTTATAATGCTTACTCTAAAACTATTTGTTTACACGGTAGTGATATTCTTCGTTTCTCTTTTCATATTCGGATTCCTATCTAACGATCCAGGACGTAATCCAGGACGTGAAGAATAAAAAAAATGTATTCTGTGTTTTTATTGCTTGTGCTGAATTTTTAAATATTTTTAGGATTTTTTCTATTTTATATCTTTAACTATTAAATAAAAAATCAAACAAACAAAGAAGTTCCATTCAAAAGAAAAAAAAAATACCAAATCCTCAACGGAAAGAGAGGGATTCGAACCCTCGGTACAAAACTTTGTACAACGGATTAGCAATCCGACGCTTTAGTCCACTCAGCCATCTCTCCCCAATGGAAAAAATAGAATTACTTTGTTTATGTTATATCACATAAACAAGAAGAAGCTTGAAAAAAAAAGAGACTTCTCTCTTTTTTTCTATTTAATTTCTACTCATTATCATTATTATATATATATATTTTCTTTTTTTGTCTTTTTCTACAGCCAAAGAGCCCGGCCAGTATCTAGTCGGGCTCTTTTTATTCCCATAAATATTGAAAAATAATGATTTATTTGACAAAAAAAATAATTGAAACACGATAAAACATAAATAATAAAAAATATGGATCTATTGATATGATATAAAACAAAAGAATAATATAAGATTAATACGTCTGATTGCGTTGTTCGACAAAAAGGGAATTCATATATAATAATTGTATTGTAGCGGGTATAGTTTAGTGGTAAAAGTGCGATTCGTTC